TAATAATGGTTGTTTCATTTAAGTATATATAATGAAGTATAAAGTAGGTCAAATAAAAAGGAATCAAAAAACCCCTCCCCCAAAACGTATTTTCATTTTTCATTGCATAGAGCTTTCTCTATGTATACATAGAAAAGGTATACATAGAAAAGCAAGTTTATTCCCTAAACCGGACTGTTCACTACTCTGTTTATGAACTTTAGACGTTAACTCTTTGATATGAAATCAAAAAGTTTTTATAATAGAAAGGACTGAATCGAAGAATGTTTTGTTATCTCTCTCATCATTTATCTTTATCATCATTTAAAGGAAATCTGTACCCCCACCCACTGTCTAATAAGGACTCCAATCATTAATCATTCTTGATTGATAAGTTCATTGATATAAAGAATATCCAAATACCAAACCCGTACTTTAGATGATAACCTTGTCCAAGGGGAACAAGGGGAACAAGGGGAAAAGGCTCTTGAAAAGAGCAAAGAAAGAGCTTGTTCTTCCTCGTTAATTGCATTTTTTGGTCGAAAAGGAACTGTCAAAAAGACAAAAAGGAGCCCTAGTGAAAGCATGATCCCGCGCAAGTCCATAAATGGACTCCCGAAAAAGAAGTGGGTAGAGAAAGGGATCGTCTTGGGATTGAGCGAATTCGAAATATCTGTGTAATTCTGGCATTACAAACGCCAAAATGACTCGAATATCCATTCCAAAAATTTCTTCCAAAGATTAGTATCCTTCACCCTTAGTAGCAGTACCCCCCTTGTTCTGGGTATCGGTTGGTGTCGGGTTTTCTGATGACGCTATATCCGATTCTTCGTCCTCGGACTCGGAATCAAAATCAGAATCTTCTCCGTCAATCCCTAGTCTCTTTCGCTGTATGAATGCCAGTATTCTACCCCTATTTTTTTTCATTTTTTGGAATAGAACCCAAAAACCATAAATTAGAACTAAAATGAAATATAAATGCGGTAAGAGAATACAAAATATGTACGTTCGAATCGGATGGGGTAATAACTCATGCAATACCTCAACAAGCTCTGCCGTAAGTGTTTTCTTTGGATCACTCATAATAAATTGTAAATTCGCTCCAATGTTGGAATTGTGTTCGTGACCAACTTCTTACTATTATTAAATATTATTAAATTGGACAGACAGTAGGATTGTATTAATGAAAAAGCATGAATAAGAAAGTAATACCTCAATTGATCGAATTCGAAATATCCCTATTCGAATAATTATCCCAATCTTTTTTATACTGTAATCTTTACAAATCTAATTGTTTCGGGCAATTTCAAACTAGTCATAATTTCTTTTTTATTTTTCCCAATTTATTAATAACAAAACATATTTTTCCAATGTATAAAATCAAAATTCCAATGGCTTTTGCTACGATAACCTTCGCAACCAATATTTTTTATTTTTTTTCTTTGTTGTCGGGACGCTATCGGGCCAGGTAAAAGAGACTATTTATTGATAGAAGAGGGTCCAGGGAGAATTTTAGCAAAAAGATCTTTTCTTTTAGATCTCTTTCCTTTTTTACCCTTTGTTTACTCTTTCCTAGCCTATTCATTTTTTTTTTATTACTTTAATTACTCTAGGTCGTGTATACCGTATTTTTCGATTTCTTTATTAGGTTCCCTAAGTAAATTCTCTTGATGAGTCGCGGATCCATTGTGTTGGGCTAAGCCAAACAAAAGAGTAGTCAATGATGACCCTCCATGGACTCGCCTATATAAGCCGCAGCTAAAGTTGCAAAAATAAGAGCTTGAATACCGCTTGTAAATAATCCAAGGAACATAACAGGTATAGGAACCACTAAAGGTACTAAAGAAAGAAGAACAACAACTACTAATTCATCGGCTAATATATTCCCGAAAAGTCGAAAACTAAGTGATAAGGGTTTTGTAAAATCTTCTAAGATGTTAATGGGTAAAAGGATTGGAGTCGGTTGAATGTATTTATTGAAATAGCCTAATCCCTTTTTTGTAAGACCTGCATAAAAATATGCTACTGAGGTGAGTAAGGCTAAAGCAACGGTTGTATTTATATCATTTGTGGGTGCGGCTAACTCCCCCTGCGGTAACTGTATGATTTTCCAAGGGAAAAGGGCCCCCGACCAATTAGAAACAAAAATAAAAAGAAACATAGTTCCAATAAAGGGAACCCACGGGCCGTATTCTTCTCCAATCTGAGTTTTGCTCACGTCTCGAATGAATTCAAGGACATATTCGAAGAAATTCTGAACATCAGTCGGAATGGTTTGCGGATTTTGAATAGCTATAATAGCGGAACCTAATAAGATAGCAATTACAACCCAAGAAGTAATAAGCACTTGGCCGTGGACTTGGAACCCCCCTATTTGCCAATAAAAATGTTGACCTACCTCCACACTGGATACCTCATATAATAGCCCCTTTAGTGTGTTTATAGAACATGCTAAAACATTCATATTGCCCTCTGACAAAAATAGAACTTTAAAAAGGAATTATTTTGATTCAATCATCTCTTTTTCGACTTGCTTATTTGAATTGTATATTTTGCATACCAACCAATCGCAAAATATTCTTCGTTTTTTATCTTTTTTTGCGATTCAAGAATAGTACAAGAATAGTAAACGATTGCAAAAATATAGGGAGTTCAAAAAAGAATGTATTTCTTTTATTAATGTATTTCTTTTATTATTAATTTATTATTATTATTAATCAAGTAATCAAGGATTTCGTATAGAGCTAGTAGAGCTCGAACGGCCCTCACAAATTGCGAATACTAATTTGTTAAGAATGAATCGGATTGAACGACTAGAGTCATCGTTTGCTGGAATCGGAAGATCCACGAGATCGGGGTCACAATCTGTATCGATTAAACCAATTGTTGGAATTCCCAAAGTGATACATTCTCGAAGGGCCGTAAATCCGTCGTGCTGATCAACGATGATTACAATATCGGGTAATCCCGTCATATATTGCATCCCGCGGAAATATTTTTGCAAGTGAGACAACTGTCTCTTCAAAATAGCTGCATCTCTTTTCGGAAGACGGCGGAGTCTCCCTGTCTTTTGTTCCGTTCTCAAGTCCCTCAACTTACGAAGTGTCGTTTCCGTAGTGGGCCAATTCGTTAACATACCGCCGAGCCATTTTTTATTAACATAATGGCACCGAGCCTTTATTGCAGCCCGTACTACGTAATTAGCTGTTTCTTTTTTGGTACCAACAATTAACAATCTTTTTCCTCTACTTGCTGCATAAAAAACTAAATGGCAAGCTTCTGATAAAAAGCGCGCTGTTCTAGTAAGATTTGTAATATGCCTACCTTTATGCTTTGGAGAAATCAAAATATAAGGGGCCATTCTAGGATTCCATTTCTTAATAAGATGACCCAAATGAACTCCTGCTGCCACCAACTCTTCCAACCTGATGTTCCAATATCTTCTTTTCATTTCTCCCCACATTTCCTCTTTCTTTTTTTTTGTTCAAAGAAAAAAAGACAAGGTATTCGGAAATAAATAATTGTTCCGACGGAACCTTTTCTTCTACTCAGAATTGGCGGTTGATAAACGATTCAAGCCATTCCTTTCCTTTCTATTCGTTATTCTCTTTCTTTGTTTATTACTATTATCAAATCGCCGCCTCATACCATACATAGTAAAAAGGATGAATTTGTCTGTTCTTAGGAATCGTTAAATTCTGTAAACGATTCTTCTGATGTATCCTGGAAATTCTTTGAACTGCAAGAATAAGAATCAAACCATTCTCTATGATAGAAGAAAAAATTTCTCGCTTTTTCTTTTTCTTCGAATAAATTATTCTTTTTGGTTTCTAGAGAAACAGTCTTCTGTTGCCTTGAAGGCTGTACTAATCCTTTGAATCCGGTCCCAACGGGGATCATCTCCCCTAGAACAACGTTCTCTTTCAGGCCTTTCAACCAATCGATACGACCTCGCAGAGCGGCTTTTGCTAAAACCTGAGCGGTTTCTTGAAAACTCGCTTCGGATAGAAAACTTTGAGTATTTAGAGATGCGCGAGTTATTCCCAATAAGACGGCGCGGTAACAGACCCCCTCTTCCAAAGCCCGCCCCGTTCGTTCTGCTCGTAACAATCCAATAAGTTCTCTAGGTAAAAAAACATTAGACATTCCTTCTTCTGAAACCAAGACTTTTGATGTTATTTGGCGTATAATAATTTCTATATGCCTATTATGGATCTGCACTCCCTGGGATCGATAAACCTTTTGGATCTTATTAACCAAAGAAATCCGGCTTTGCGCTATTGTTAGCTCGGCACCAATCAAGAATCCCCAAGGAATTCCAAGAATTCTTGTTATACACCCCTTCCAACCCTCAACTCTATTTTCTAGGTTCATCGATATTGAATCAATTGAACGTACTTCGAATACCCTTTCCACTTTTGGAAGACCCTGTGTTATATCAGCAGACCGTGATTTTTCATAGAGAAATGTAACTAATGTACCTCGCCCGTAAAGGATTTCTCCATAATGGCCATGAACAGTTGTTCCTGGAGTAGCCAAATAGGGCTTAGCTGATCTTATTATTACATACCCGCCTTGGACAATTAAAACTTGACCGGATTTTAGGCGCGGTCCGTTTTTGGCTATACATACACTTTCACAAAAAAACTGCCCAAGATTTATTATTGTGGATGTTTCTTCATAATAATTATGATGATAATCATGCTGTAGAAAACACCAATTCAAATTGAATGGATTCAAAAAGATGTTACTATATGGATCGGGCTTATAGATTCTTCCGTTTTCATCCATTAAAAAAAAGTGAATTACTTGAAAGGTCTGTTTTAAATTATCAAGTTGCAAATATTTCATTTCGGAAATCTTATTCTTTGTTAGTAAATGGTAACATACATCAAAATTCGCAATTTGAGGGACTGTTCCTAAAGGGCCCGACAAATTCCTAATCGGAAGTACAGGGTCTGGATTTCTTTTAATTGATTCTTTTTTCGCATTGTGAGATTTTACATCGTTGAACGGACCTAGTTGAAAACAATTAGATGATGACAAAATTATGAAAGAGTGACATTCCTTATTTCTATTCCACAATGTACGAATAGTTCCTTGGTTTTGGCTAAGTGGTTGTCGAACACTTTCCTTGGGCTTGGTGGAATAAATGGAATAATTAGAAGAAAAGGGATTGATGTTAGTACAATTTGGACCATTATCAGAGGATGAAGGATCATCCCTTTTTCTGATATATGAAATCTGAGATTGGGATTTCCCTAAGTGCATTTTGAGGTTTAGGAAATTTCGAATCAAGCCCTTTGTACTTACTTCCACAAAGGAAGCGCCGGCCTCCTCCATATCTATAGAGGAATCTTTTTCGTCTTCGTCCCAATTCAAGACTAAACAAGTCCGAACTAATTGAATACTTGTGCCAGAAATGCCCCGAATCAAGCATCCATCCCCATAACGGATATAATTAACAACGCCAAGTTTTATATTATCCATTTCCTGCAATGGATCTTGAGGAAAAAGCCTATATAACTTTATGGAGTTTTCTATTTCATATGTGACGACGGGTCGAAGCAAAAAAAAAGACCTTTTCTTGGTAAGTGTAATTCGTTGGACATAGATCCAATTTTGCCATTTTTTGGATTCTTTAGAATTGGTTTTTCTTATTCGTGGTGGTACTGGTATCAAGATGCCACTGTGTAGGGATATATTATCTTCCCTCTCCGGAAAATGAATATCTCCAGAAAAGATTTGAAGTTTAATCCACCCCCCCTCTCCCTCTTTTTTTCTCTCCACTCGAACCAACCCGCCTGCCCTGCTTCTTTTTTTAAAAGTAATTTGTGTATTTACCCCAACGATACTATTGTTCCGTACCATTATGAAAGAGAAGTCAGGTAAAATATGCACTTCTTCGGCTCCGGGAATGAAAAAAAACGGCTCCTCTTCCCCTTCCCCTTGGTATTTTGGCTGTAATTCTTGGACTTCTCGATAGTCGATGAAATTGAAATCCTCTTTTTTGATGATTGAATCCGCCTCTTCCACCTCTATAGGCCCATATTTCGTAATTCCCGAACCCCCTATTTTGTATCGAGGATCATCGAAATAAGCAAGAATACTATCTCTACGGAAAATACCATTTATGGGCATTTCAATCGAGATGTCGGAACAGAGTATTAGTTCTTTTTCTCGTCCATGTTCTTGAATCGATCCGAATGGAATGATAAATCCATTCTTTCTCTTCTTCGCCACTAAATCCAAATTCTCGCGTAGAATAGTAGGATATGGTAGATTACAACGGGCAGTCAATAGGCTTCGATTAAGCTCTGAATAATTACGAATCAGAATCCTACTCCCTCTTTTGCGATAAAGACCCAAACTAAATAATTTGTGTCTCAATTGATCATTTTTCACAGAAGGGCTCGGCGTATATCTACCTTGGGCAGAAAGAGAATGAATGCTCGTTTGATCTTGATCCTTGTAGATCGAAAAAAGAGCGAGGCCCGATCTACATAAATTCCCTAATAATATCCATAAATGACTTGTTTTTGGTAAGAGATGAACATTACTATAAGGAAATTCGGGTGCATGGTACACATCGGTACTCCAGTGCATTTCTCCCTCTGAGTCAGAATAAATATGTTTTCGAACTCTATCTTTAAAAGCAAAAGTGGATGTTCCCGCACGAATCTCGGCAATTACTTGTTCTGATTCTACATATTGCTCATTTTGAACTAAAAGAAAACTCTTTGATGGAACAGGCACGCTATGTATAATATCTTCACTCTCAATAGTTACATAAAAATCTATATAACATAGAAAGGCAGGCTGCCCGTGGCGTGTCCGTGCGGGATGAACCAAGTCCTCATTGAATTTTATTTTTCCGTTGAAAGGGGCTCGCATATGTTCTGCAATACCCCCTGTGAATACTCCACCGGTATGAAAAGTTCTTAATGTTAGCTGAGTCCCCGGTTCTCCAATGGATTGGCCCGCAATAATACCTACAGCTTCCCCCAATTCAACCAAGTCGCCATGAGTCGGACTCTGACCATAACATAATCGACAGATCCAAGACGTACTCCTACAAGTAAAGGGGGTTCGAATAGATATTGGCTCTATTTGAAAGGTTATGAGTTGATTGACAAGGCTAGGCCCAAGATCTTGATTTCGAACGGCAATGCATCGCGCACTCATATAAATATCGTCGGCTAATACACGACCAATTAATGTTTGAATAAAAAATCTTTCCGGTACCGTCCCATTTCGGGGACTTACAGAAAGCCCTCGGGTGGTGCCACAATCTGTTCTACGTACAACAACATGTTGAACTACTTCAACAAGTCTGCGCGTAAGATACCCAGCGTCTGCTGTTCGTACAGCAGTATCCACAACCCCTTTGCGGGCTCCATAGCTAGAAATAATATATTCTGTTAAGGAGAGCCCCTCGCGTAAATTGCTTTGAATGGGTAAATCAATCATTTGTCCTTGTGGATCCGACATTAACCCTCTCATACCTATTAATTGGTGTACTTGAGAGGCATTTCCCCTAGCTCCCGAAAAAGACATTATATGTACAGGATTAAAGGGGTCAGTGGTTCTAAAATTGGGATTCATTTCTTGTCGCAAATACTCACTTGTATCATACCATATCTCGATGGATTGTCGTAATTTTTCTACCGCGTGTACATTCCCATAATGATAGTGTTTTTCCAAAAGAAAACTTTGTTGTTCAGCATCCTGGACTAGCCATCCCTTAGAAGGTATCGTTAAAAGATCATCAATTCCTAATGAAATGGATGTAGCGGTGGCTTGCTGGAAACCCAGGGTCTTTACTTGATCCAGGATGTGTGATGTATATGCCATTCCGAAATGATCTATTAATCGACTAATAAGCCGTTTAATAGCATCCCCGTCTATTACTTTATTGTGAAAGATCAGATTGGCCCGCTCTGTCATAAGCACATAAGCATTTCCAGAGGCCATTGAGTAGGATGAGTAGGATTCAACATTTGACAATAGATTTGAGTTAATGCTTGTAAAACTCTCTATTCTCGACCTGGATTCGCGTAGAGTGAACTACGGTCCGAGTTGAATCCAAAAGGCTCGAATGTACACTGGAGTCATAGACTAGTTTAGGTACCGTAGGAAGAGACCTGATAAAACCCTTGTATAGCTTCTTCAATTTCTCGATAAAGAAGAATATGACCAAGAGTAGTTCTAATATATATACAAAGAATTTCGTTTTTTACACTTCTTACTATTAGAAAGTGTCCATAAATTTGATGATGGGTACCCAACGATTCATAATGAACTTCAACAGGAACTCCTCTTGAAACAATAAGGCGTTGATCTAGTCGCCACCGGAGCCAAAAGGGGCTGTCTAAATGGATTCTTTTCTGTCGATAAGCTCCAATTGCATCATAGGAATTACAAAAAAGGGGTTCTTTTCCTTTCATATAGCTAGAGTTATTGTCGTCAATTCTCTCAGTCTCAGTTTGGGAGTTTCTGGGATTCCACGGATTATACCTATTTACACAAAGACCTCGACGATTCCCGCTTGTTAAGATATAGAGCCCAATAAGCATATCTTGAGTTGGTACGCAAATGGGATCCCCAATAGACGGAGCCAAGAGATTTATATGAGAAAACATAAGTAAACGAGCCTCCGCCTGAGCCTCCAAGGATAGAGGTACATGAACGGCCATTTGATCCCCATCGAAGTCTGCGTTGAATCCTTTACAAACGAGTGGATGTAAACAAATAGCGCGCCCTTCCACTAAAATGGGTTGGAAGGCCTGTATGCCTAATCTATGCAAAGTAGGTGCTCTATTCAGCAATACAGGATGACCCTTCATAACTTCCTGAAGTATTTCCCATACAATTCGTTCTTTTTCCCGAATTTGACTCTTAGCAGTCCCTAGGTTCGGAGCAAGGTGCTGTCTAATTAGACCGCGCAGTAGAAATGTCTGGAAAAGCTCTATTGCTATTTCACGAGGCAATCCACATTGATGTAATGAAAGTGAGGGGCCTACAACAATGACAGAGCGTCCCGAATAATCGACTCGTTTGCCAAGCAGAGTCTCACGAAACCTTCCCTCTTTGCCTTCAATTAGATCTGTAAACGACTTGTAAACCTTATTATGACCATCCCTTATTGGCTCTCCGCGGATTCCATTATTAAGAAGTGTATCCACAGCTTCTTGTACCAATCTCTCCTGAGACATTACTACGTCCCCTGGCGTAGATTGAATTGTTAATAAATCGAGAAGATCATTATTCCGCGAAAGAACTCTACCATAAAGGTCATTAATATCCGAACCCATTCGTTTAAGTTCACCTATCTGAACCGCCGGTCTCAACCCCGGGGGAAGAACTGGTAATAGACATAAAACCATCCATTCAGGTTCTACATTTGTTCGAATAAAATGCTTAGCCAATCCCATGCGTCTAACCAAAAAGCGCTTTCTTCTTTCAATTTTCCGATCTTCCCACTCATCACCCGTGAGCCCCTCTTCCTCTAATTCTTTCCATTCTGCCAACGAAGAATCTATAATAACTCGCAAATCTAGATCGCCCAATTGTTCTCGGATAGCGCCTGCTCCAGTAGAAATTTCGCGAAATGTATGCAAGCCTTCGATAGTAAAAAAAGGAGGGATGCTATCTTTCCAGGATTGGGTTTCATATTCGAATGAACCTCGTAATCGTAAAATAGTGGGTTTTTTAGCTATAGGCCTAGTAAAAGCAAAATTGGGATAGGATCCTATAGGATCTCCCCCCCTTCAAAACCGGACGTGAAAGTTTCCTCTCATCCGGCTCAAGTAGTTATACCAAATAAAGATAAAGGAGTTCTTGCTTTCAATTCTAATTATAGAAAACCCCCAACTACTCCTTACTCAAGTTCTCACAAGCAACATTTCATTGATTCATTGTTCTTTTATTTTGATTTTATCAATTCTTTATCTTTAATTCAATTTGAAATATTGAAATAGCGACATAAATGAAATGTGAAATTCTTGAGTAGTCTACTTAGCCTTCGAATGATGAATCCCTCTAAAGGAATACCTTGGAATTCGTAAGGAATTGACTTGTCTATATATCGTTCCATTTGATCTTTTAGGTCCTGACTTCACCTCGACGGTTATGCACGCTGCCCTTTCTTTAAAGCCTATATGCGATGGTATAGGCTTCTATAACCATAACATATTTGCTTACTTGAACATAAACAGAATTGCATTTCTTTCTAAAAGGAAAAGACAGGGTTTCCACAAAAGAAAGAAGTCTTTTCACGAGGTACACCTCCAAATTCCTATTTGTTTGTTTTTGTTTTTGTTACTGAATCGACCATAGACCAATTCCCTTTTTTTTGGGGGGGGGTATTGAATAGACCCATAATTCTGAGCTTCATGTTCCTCCTCACAAGAGACATGTCAGATCCGGGCATCCCAATTCGATTGAATAGGGTGACAGTTTCTCATTCAAAATCTGTAAAATCCGAATTTCGATCAAATCACACATCGCAGTATACTAGGTCTTCTAGTTCTTTAAGAGGTTTATCTAAAAGATTCGCGATATAACTAGGAAGACGCCTCAAATACCACACATGAGTCACGGGGCATGCCAGTTTGATGTAGCCCATTTGATATCTTCGTATCCGAGAATTCGCAAATTCGACTCCGCAGTCGCCGCAAAATGTTCTCTTTTCTTTTTGATCTCCAAATTCGCCATAATGTCCACAAGCACAAATTCCGCTTTTTATAGGTCCAAAAATTCTTTCACAAAAGAATCCACCTATTTTTGGCTTATTGGTTTCCCACTCAACATGCTCGATTTCTGTTACCTCTCCGACTATCTCTCCATTGGGCAGGGTTTTATTGGCCCAAGCGCTTATTTGTTGAGGAGAAACTAATCCAATTTGAAGTTGTTGATGTTTATACGGATCAATCATAGAAAAAAGAATTCTGATTTATTCCGATTCATTCCGATTAAGCTTCCTTCCTATTCATCTGAAAGTTCTTCTCAGATACAAGGAAATGATTCAGTTCGAGTGCCAAAGAGCGTAGTTCTCGAACGAGCAATCGAAAGGATTCGGGAGCATCCTCAGCTTTAGGCATTTCTCCTCCAACGATTGTAGTATCAAATATTTTGTCGCGAGTTCTAAGATGATCAGACTTATAAGTAAGCATCTCTTGTAAAATATGAGCAACACCGAACCCCTCTAGGGCCCAAACTTCCATTTCTCCTACCCGCTGGCCCCCCTGCTTGGCCCTTCCCCTAATGGGTTGTTGTGTAACAGATGCATAAGGACCATTGGAACGTCCGTGTATTTTGTCATCAACTTGATGAATTAATTTCAAGATATAGGGCTGTCCCACTATAACAGGTTGTTCAAAGGGATCTCCCGTTCTTCCATCAAATATTCTGCTTTTTCCCGGATACTCGGGTTCAAATACCCAAGGATTCCCTGTTTGCTTACTGGCTTCATGTAATTCAGAAAAGACTAGTTTTCTCGAAGCCTCTTGTTCATATCTCTCATCAAAAGGTGCTACTCGATAATGTCTATCTAGCAGAACCCCCGCCAACCCGAGCGAGCATTCAAATATCTGCCCTACATTCATTCGTGAAGGTACTCCCAATGGGTTGAAGACCATATCAATAGGCTTTCCGTCTTGCAAATAAGGCATATCTTGTCTAGGCAAAATTTTGGAAATGATCCCTTTATTTCCATGTCTTCCGGCGACTTTATCACCTACTTTGATTTCACGTTTCTGTGAAATATATACACGAATCCTTTCTCTTTTTGGATTAGAACGTATCCATCTCACATCAATAACTCGGCCCCTCCCACCTCTAGGTAGTTTTAGACAAGTTTCCCTTGAAGTGGCTAGCTGAGTGCCAAATACGGCGTCTACGAATTGATCTGCCGGGGATAAGTCTTGGGCCAGCTGGGGTGTTAATTTACCTACTAAAATATCGCCCGCTTCTACCCAAGATCCCAAGATTACAACTCCGTTTTTGTCTAAATTTCGTAGTAAATGGGCCCGTAGCGGTATTTTTTTAGTGACCTTTTCGGGGCCTTGGCTTGTCACATGAATCTGAATTTCATATTTCCGTATGTGAAAAGAAGTATAAATATCTTCATATACCAGACGCTCACTAATGAGTACCGCATCTTCAAAATTGTAACCTTCCCATGGCATATAAGCTACTAATAGGTTTTTCCCCAAAGCGAGTTCTCCCCCAACCGTAGCGGCACCGTCCGCCAAAATTTGTCCCTTTTTCATGCATTTGCCCCGTCGAACCTGGGGTTTTTGATGTATACAAGTATTTTTGTTGGAACGTTGATACATAACTAATGGAATGCTTAGAGTATCCCCATTGCCCGATAAAAGGATCTTGTCAGTATGGATAGAAATGACCTTTCCCGCGTGTTCCGTTATAAGGGGAACTCCTGAGTCTAGAGCCACCTGGCCTTCCAAACCAGTTCCAACAATGCACTTCTCGGACCGAGAAAGCGCAACTGCTTGGCGTTGCATATTAGAACTCATTAAAGCCCGATTCGCGTCATTATGCTCGATAAAGGGAATGAGAGAAGCTCCAATAGAAAAATATTGGAAGGGAAAAATGCTTCGAAGATGAACCTGTTCCCATGCAATAGTCAGGAATTCTTGACGGTATCGAGCCGGAACAATCTGTTCTTCCTGAAAACCTTCATTAAGTGCCAAAGAATTGCCTGTCCCTATCATACAGTATTCATCTCTCCTTGATGATAAATAAAGTATCCGTGCCCTTTTTGATTTCTCGGAGATTTCATAAAATGGGCTTTCTAGAGATCCAAAATGACCGATTCTCGCATGAATTGCTAAGGATCCAATAAGGCCAACATTGATTCCTTCAGATGTGTCAATTGTGCAAATGCGTCCATAGTAGCTAGGATGGATATCTCGTATCCGAAAACTAGCAGTTCGTCCTGTCAATCCACCAGGACCCAAAAAACTCCATTTTCGCCCATGAACTATTTGTGTCAATGGATTCGTTTCATCCAAAACTTGAGATAATGGGTGTAATCCGAAAAAAGATTCATAAGTGGTTTTGAATGGGGTTGAGGTTACAAAATTCTGAGGGGTCGGTATCAATTTCCCTTTAATTGCTCCGCCTATAGCCCCTCTCACCACTTTTTCCAAACGAATCAGAGCCAATCCGAATTGATCTTGTAAGAGATCCGATACAGAACGAATACGTTTATTTTTCAAATGATTCATATCGTCAAGTGTACCCATTCCAAATTTCATTCCAATCAAATGATCTGTGGCTGCCAAGATATCTCGCGGTAACAAAAATGTATTATTCTGGGATATATCAAGATTCAGTCTCCGGTTAATATTTCGTCGACCAATCCTTCCTAATTCACACCTTTGTCGAAAGAATTGATTTTGTAATTCCTTACATAAGGAATCAGAAAATACCGGATCTCCATCTACACAAACAAACTGTTGATAAAATTCCAAAATGGCATTTTCTTTTGACCCCATTTTTTCCTTCTCTTTATCATCCAAAAAAGCCAAGAAAATTTCAGGGTAGCAAACATTCTCTAGAATTTCTCTTAGATTCGAACCCATAGCCGATGATAGAACTAGAATAGATATTTTCTGTTTCCTACTTACGCGAGCCCATATACGTGCTTTTCTATCAATCTCTAATTCTAATCTTCCTCCCCAATCTGATATTATGGTGCCGGTATAGACCCAAAATCCTTTATGGTCCAATTCTGATCGGTAATAGATACCCGGACTTTGCAATATTTGATTGACTACCATTCTGTATATTCCATTTACTATAAAAATTCCCAGGGAATTCATTAAAGGAATATTTCCAATCAAAATTGTCTGTTTTTGCATATAATACCCCTTCCTTTTCCAAATCAAACCCGCGGATACATATAATTCAGAAGAATAGGTGAGGGATTCATATACGGCATCTCGTTCTTTTATCAACGGTTCGACCAATTTATATGTTTCCGCAAATAATCGAAAGTGTACGTCTACGTCTTTTTCTACGTCTTCGTCTTTTTCTAAGTCTTCATTTACAGTTTTTTCTAATAAGTATTCATCTACTGCAGCTAGAAAATCTGCTAGATCTGGAAAATCTTCCATATCTAGCAAATCTTCTATATCTATAAAATCTCTTATGAAACCTTCCACCGTTGGAAACTTATAAAGTTCTTCTCTTAAGCCCTGATCAACGAACCTACAGAATCCTTCAAATTGTATCTCATTAAGCCCAGGTATTGCAGCCATTCCTTCATTTCTATCGCCAAGCATTTCGAATTCCCCGTATTATCCAAAAAATCCCATTTTTGACTCATTCTGCATCGAATCATATGGATCGATCTAGCAATGATAGAATTTCTATTCTGTTTACTAAATCACATGAAATTGGAACCAATCGCCTACATGTAATGTATAAAATACGTATGGACGTAGAAATGAAGAGAATTTTATACTCAAATCTTAAATTGGAATGGAATTTGAAACAGATACGAACGGAAAGGAATTGATAAAAGACACTTAGATTAGACCAATGGAGTTTTTTTGTATAGAATAAAAAAAAAAAATGATTCCATTTCGACATATTCTATATCCAATCCCGTGGGATACCAGAAAAATAATAAATGAATTCGCGATTGAATCTGTTCGGGGCGATAATAAAGACATAATAATCAGAAACAATATAGAGTTGGGTTTTTTAGCACCTATTCGCGGATTCCATTGTTCTGTTCAAAAAAGGATTCGCAGAGAAGAGAGGTATTTTTCCCTATTTTTGAGTAGAATACGAATACGGTTGAAGGGCGTAATAAGCAGGCTTGTATGCTTTTATTAGAATATACGTGGATATAGCTGGAGAGCGTAGAACTCTTTCTAGCTGCACCCCCTCCCAATTCTATCCTGTCGTGTTCTATCCAAATTTCGATTTTCTATTCAATGAAAAAATCGAAACACGATACGTTCGTGCGAATTCCCTAAAGGTATCATCTACAAAGAAGATACTCGGTTCAATATTTGCGTAACGTTTTCTATTTTGGGGTTTACAAATACTCATCGTTGCCGTTATAATTTCAATTATTGAAAAAGAAAAAAAAAAGCAAGACCGGTTAGTTATGTATCAATTTGGATTGTCTATTGTCTTATATCAGTAGTACCATTAGGGAAAGGCAGTTTGAAATTCAAATAGAAAAGGCGTCCGGGAGTTTACAGCCAACAGTTAAGGGTTCCAACTCGTCTGGCTTTTGCGACCGAAAATCCACATTTTTCGTTTCAATAGAAAGAGAAGGGATTTTGGATTTTTAGCTATTTTATGTTTTAAGATACTATACAATCAATCGAAGGGACAGATTCAATTCCCAGGGAGAGTTTTCGTTTCTTTTAGGCAAGGCATTCAGATTCAAGATACAAGTACAATAATAAAAAAAAGAAGTTTAGGAATACCTCTACCCAAACAAAACCAAACAAAAGGCGAATATTTGCATCTATTTTATATCCTTTTGGCGACATGGCCGAGCGGTAAGGCGGGGGACTGCAAATCCCTGTTCCCCAGTTCAAATCTGGGTGTCGCCTGATCAACAAAAGAAAAGACGCGAAATCCCCTTTTCTGGTTTGCTGATAGACCTCGCAGAATGTTCCCCGATTCTAGGAGAAAATCAGAAATCATATAAGAACTTTTTATAAGATAAGGTACAAGCAGATTTTTGGGAGTCTTTCGTGAAGGGGTCGGGAGTTGCTACCGAATACCCTTTTGACTCTTCGACAAGAATTTCACTATTATTAGTGAACAATAATGAAATAATTCATTCAAAGAGATAGAGGACATAATTCACATGGATATAGTAAGTCTGGCTTGGGCTGCTTTAATGGTAGTCTTTACATTTTCCCTTTCACTGGTAGTATGGGGAAGAAGTGGACTATAGGGGTACTGCTAATTGGGTTGAGGAATAAAACTTTCTTCATTTTTGAGAATTTAGAAATCGTTCTGCAAAGCCTTTATTTTATTATTATGAATTTATTAATTCAATTTTGAAAATATTTTCAATTGCAATTGAAAAAAAGAAAAAAACAGAGTTATTTCGAAATTAGAAGCGTGAAGTGAAGGAATGTATTCTGTATTCTATGATATGACTAGTATATATGAAGAAGAATAAGATATAGAAATAATGCCCTTTCAACCAAACAAATAGTTCAAGAATTCCCATGCTTGTATTTCGATTCGAAAGTAAAAGGGGTCCAGACGATAGAAAATTTATTACAACCGAATTCTTCCTAACTTTTCTATTTCGCTGAACCAATTCTTATCCGAGTTATATATGGACAATGAGGGCGAGCAGGCCCCCTTTTACTTTGAAATAGAATTGGGGCGGTATGCACGTTACATATATGAATATCAGGATACCTATTGTAGTTGTAGGCTTCTCTATATTCAATTAAGCCTGTTATATCCTTATAGAATAAGGTACAACTTGAATCCATTAAAATCACAATATCTAGATAGTAGAAAGAAGTATATAGAATATTTCTTTCTACCATACTAACGGTATAATGTTAATTCGAGGTTGTTCATTTCATTTTAAGACACGGAATTGGAATCTTTTTTATTTGTATAAGATAAGAAATTCCAATTAATCGTTTTGACTTACTGTTTTTACGTAAATTATCAGTAAAAAGGCGGTAGGAACTAGAATAAACAATGCAGTAGCAATAAATGCGAGAATATTGACTTCCATAATCTCATCCTTTCTTTTTTTACTTCAAAATAACTCGGGATTGAATCCCATAGAGATGAAAAACCTTTCGCCTGTAAATTCAATGGTCAATGGGATGAATTACACCTCGATGATATCAAATCGGATCAATATCATGAATAACAATATCTGAGTTATCAAATTCACTCATTGTCAAGAATTGAATAGTATAACATAGGAAGATCCTTTATACATACTCTATTGCAGCTAAAATAAAATCGGATTTCTGATCCAACCAAGAATTCCTTTCCTTTTTTTACTTGAGCATTTTATTCTATTTTTCTTTCTTCTCTATAACCTAAATCTGCCGCCTTCCTTGTACAACAATTATCTGATAAAATAGGCTAAAATAGCATCTGGCCGTCTCGTCTTTCCGCTGGAGTTAAGTTCTAAGCCCCTTTTTTCTTTTTTAATGATTTCCTTTTCTTGAAAAAAAAGAAGTGCTATAAAGACAAGTACACGTAAAAAAAAAAAGATCTAATATTCTATCAAATAAAATTCATTATTTTAGAGTTTGCTCTTCTTTCTTCGACAATATTTTCGAGTTTGCTCTTTCTTCGACAATATTTTCGAGTTTGCTCTTTCTTCGACAATATCCTTTTCTTCGAAAGGATTACTCATTTACATTTACTCTCTCTCTAAGATCTAAGATAGGTGGGGTGGGGCTCTTTTCCTTTATTTTATTAATTACTATCCTCTTCTTTCTTTACCTAGATTATTAATGGAATGCATATACTAGAAGTTCAGTGTGAAATTTGAATGAGATAGATTGCTTCAAATTCAAATTGAGTATTAGTAATTGAAGTTAGATCAAATAGCGGCTGGAAAAGAGGATACTTTTCAAAAATAGAAAAATAATTAGCTATGTTCAATTTCTTTTGTTTTGTATTGTACAAGAAAGGAATTCCATTTCCATTTGTGTATGTGTTCCCGGTAAACATATGGTAATGGTACTCTATTCTATTCGCGGGTTGGGAGAAATTGAAAAAACCAGAACCAGCCCGAGCCCAGTATAGTATCTCTTGGAATACTAAATAGGATGCTACGAATAATTGTAGCAATCCACATATGTCTATTTCCTCTCGATCGGTACTGGTTAAAGTACTGGAAATTTCTGTATTTGTTTGATGAGAAATGAGACAAGCAATTTGCGAAGCGAAATATCAAAAATAAGGATCCCTCCGGGACTGAAATTCGGTAATTTAGACCTCCCAGCAGAAAATAGAAAGACAAATTCGTGTAGTTTTTTATTGGATTTGAACTCATCGGGACTGACGGGTCTCGAACCCGCAACTTCCGCCTTGACAGGGCGGTGCTCTGACCAATTGAACTACAATCCCCAGACATAAAGTGTACGACATATATATTCTTATGATTTCATTCATACATTTTTTTCTATTTAGATTTTAGATTGGAGATTAGAATCGCTGTGTTGAAATAACGGCGGATATATTGATATCCCCGTGAATATGCTCTTTCCTTAGTGAGAAGTGAGAGCGGCACGGATTCCTAGTACTACTTTATTTCTTGCCAAATTGACCCGCTTTCGCTGGTCAAATACTTCTTTTTTTATTTACTTTTCCACTTTCCCTATATTTGCGGGAACAAAGAAATAGAAATAGAGCAAATGCAAATAAAGAAACCGAAGAGCAAACCGACATTTCAAGAAAACAAATGGGTTCTGCTATTTCATGATGGATAAGCGCATTTTTGGGTCGAGCTGGATTTGAACCAGCGTAGACATATTGCCAACGAATTTACAGTCCGTCCCCATTAACCGCTCGGGCATCGACCCAGGAAGAATCAATTCTAGACTTGTTGATAATACACGATCAACTTCCTTTCGTAGTACCCCACCCCCAGGGGAAGTCGAATCCCCGCTGCCTCCTTGAAAGAGAGATGTCCTGAACCACTAGACGATGGGGGCATACTTGCCCGGCTGCCATCATAGTATGCTCATAGTATGATGGCAGTTTTTTGAAATTGTCAATCTTAATATCTTGAAAAAAAAAGTCTGCTTAGATTATTAAACTAGAATATACTAGAAAAAAAATTGATGTAGCAATTCTTTTTTTTTATGTTATTGTTATAATTAACAGCATCTTCTATTATTATATAATATTATATAGAAATATAGAATAATATATTTATTTGAATAGAATATAATAATAATAGAACATTCGAAAGCGAATCAATCTTGACAATAACAATATTAGAATATTATTATTATATTCTAATATTATTTCTATTTTTTTATTAAAATCTTTATCTTGACAATAACAATAATATATATTATCAATTATATTATAATAAAGTTATAATAAAGTTTTCGGTTATTGGCTTGACAATAACAATAATATATAATTAGAATTATATTATGCTATGCTCTGTGAAAATATCACAGAATAGTAGCATTGACCGTGTACGCCTCAGGTGTTTTTGTCTTAGCGAAAACATAGGATCCGGATTCAAAATCGAAAAGGGAGGGACTTGGCCTTGACGATAATATCATTTTTTTATAGAATTCTATTATGATCCTGAAAATAGGACGATTCCGGCTCTATACGAACTCAATTCATTATTTCGGACTCGGACTCAGAATAGGGATTCGGGATGTCGAACCAAACAAGAGAAGGAAGCCTTAGCTTAGGGATATTGCAGGTTCTTTGGACAAAAAATAGATTTCTTTTCCATTTTGACTTGGACTTTGCGCTTTTCGTTGAAACTGAAAATCAAAATGATATGATTCAAGCTCAAACCCATTTGAATGTAGCGGACAACAGTGGTGCCCGGGAATTGATGTGTATTCGAATCATAGGAACTAGTAATCGACCATATGCTCAGATAGGGGACGTTATTGTTGCTGTGATTAAGGAAGCAGTGCCAAAAATGTCTCTAGAAAGATCAGAAGTGATCAGAGCTGTAATTGTCCGTACTTGTAAAGAACTCAAACGTGATGACGGTATGATAATACGATATGATGAGAATGCTGCCGTTGTCATTAATAAAAAAGGAAATCCAAAAGGAACTCGCGCAATCACCCACGAATTGAGACAGTCCAATTTCACCAAAATAATTTCCCTAGCGCCTGAAGTATTATAAGAAGTTTTTGAAAAGGAAACTGTGATATAGTATATCATAAATAATATATATTCCATTTTTTCAATAAAAGGAGTTTGCGTTTATCATGAGCAAGGACACTATTTCTGACATATTAACCTGTATACGAAATGCCGACATGGCTAACAAAGAGACGGTTCGAATAGGATTTACTAACATCGTCGAAAAGATAGTTCAAATACTTTTACGAGAGGGTTTTATCAAAAACGCGAGGGAACATCGGGAAAACAAGAAATCCTTTTTAGAAGAAGAACTCTCGGATGAGGAATCCGAATCCGAGTCCGATTCGGATGCAAATTCCGATTCCGATGAGGATTCCGATCCTCATCGTCGTCGTACCCCACGGATTTTTGCTCTTAACCCTTGCCCTTGTTGTAGGGCAGTCAAAAGGTTGGCTCGAATCCTAGTAATTCTCTACGTAGTCGCCCGCTATCGTTACCGTAGAGGCATGTAATTCTTTCTACTTCTCAAGGTATAATAACAGACCGAGAGGCTCGGCTAGAAAGAGTGGGTGGAGAAATTTTGTGTTATATATGGTAATCCTTATGATACACAAATTGAATCCGGAGCGCGTTACTGCGCAATAAATCACTTTTTTCTCTGCTAAAAAAAAGACTTTTTAAAAATGAAAAAGACTTTTTGATGCTCAGAGGGTGATGCAATTCACTGAAGAAAAAAGAAAGATATATCTATGAAAGTGGAATTACTAACACGTTTCCCAACGCCAAGTTTCGGGTCCGTTTCCTTCAGGTCCGCTTAAATATGAAATACCGGGGATTCTTTTTTAGCGATTCTATCAGGAAAGATATGACAGAACTTTCTATATATAGATTCTAGATATAGCACGCGGAGATGAGAGTCAAAGTTGAAATAAGTCGTTACGATTCCGGCTGGGGGGTCTAATTTCGAGATTCAACAGAACGGATTCGGACGAGTAAGGGAAGGGGGCTTTGGAACTTGATCACTCCCTTCGTGGGGATTCCATTGGAGACTCCAAATTTCAAGAAACTCATTTTCTTCCAATTGAAATGAAATAAGTGTATTCGAAGTTAAGGAATAAGAGCTATGAAAATGGGGGCTTCCGTTCGTCAAATTTGTGAAAAATGCCGACTGATACGTAGGAAGGGGCGAATTCGAGTAATTTGTTCGAACCCGAACAAATGGCTCGAGCCGCTTGCGCTTGGGGTGCCTATTGAGATAGAATATACGAGTGGGATCTCCCAATTCCTGCTCAAAGAATTGGTTCAACTGGTATAAATAAAGATATTACGCTAAAGCGGGGGATCGATACTTTAGCTTAGAGATATGCAGGTTCTTTGAACAAAAAATAGATTTTTGTTCCATAAAGGTTCCGTCGGAACATTTCATTTATTTTTAGTGCAATCAATGAGAAAAAAATATGGCAAAACCTATACGAAGATATTCGACTTATAGTTTACGTAGGAATAGACGCACTCGTTTGCGTTTGGGTATACGAAAAGGAATTATTCACGTTCAAGCAAGTTTCAGCAATACAATTGTTACTATTACAGATGGAAGTGGTCGCGTGGTTGTTTGGGCCTCCGCGGGCGCTTGTGGGGGAGAGGGTCGTCCTGGGGTCGACAACCGCGCTTCCGAATTCCAAACCGAAAGCGAGGGGTCGGAGACCGAAATCGATAACGCGTGTGCGGGCAACGCCGACCGTGGTAAAGATTGGCATCAGGAACCCTTGGACGGCAAGAAGGATTTCTGGCGAATGATAGGAAGGGAGTTACAAAGCCTGCTTTCTCTTCTCCTTTTGCTCTTCCTTCTTGCCAGCTTGGGCTGGTGGAAATCTTTCCTTTGGCGACTCTTCCACGCAACGATTTATTATCTTACTTATCATACGCGGTACGTCTTGCCTCTGTTGCTTATAAAATCCTTTTTCGAGGCAATCTGGGAATCGGTGAAAGATTTCAATTTCACTTTGGACTCGGTGTCCTTTAGGAAAAGAATCCAAAATTTCCTAGAGGTATATTGGCTGTTGCAATTAAACAGCCGGACTCATATAGAATCGATCTATTCCAATGAGCCTCCTATTAGGGTTAGGGTTTTCAACTATATGAAATTCATACTCATATTTTTTTTGGAAAGAATACAAAACGTATTCAGGGCTCTTCACTAAGAACAAATTGACTGAGATTCTCCTAATAGTCTTAGTGTGCTGCTTATATGGGTTTTTTTCTATGACCGGGTGGCGGTACTGCCCCAGAGTATCAAAATCCCAATTATCATTCTATCCACACTTAATTTCTATTTCAAATTGCACTCGCAATTTGAAGAAAGGGACTTTTAGTATTTAGTAAACCGGCCAGGTTTGTTTGCCTGGCCTTCCCAACAATAAAAAAAAACATCCCCGGATGGGGGCGGTGCGGGATGGGGGTTACCGCGGTGCGGATATAGTAGAATGGTAAAACCTCTCCTTGCCAAGGAGAAGACGCGGGTTCGATTCCCGCTATCCGCCCAGAGTAAAGCAGTGTAATGTTGGGATGGATAAAGATAAAGTGTGCTAGTTATAGTACCCCTATTATGAAATTGCATTCTATATTATAGTTTTAGTGTTTTTCAAATTTGGATTTATTTAGATTTCGTATTTATTTAGT